TAAGGATGATGAAAACGTAAATTCACAACCATTTATGCGTTGGAGAGATCGTTTCTTATTTTGTGCCGAAGCAATTTATAAAGCCCAAGCCGAAACGGGTGAAATTAAAGGACATTACTTGAATGCAACTGCGGGTACATGTGAAGAAATGATCAAAAGAGCGGTATTTGCCAGAGAATTGGGAGTTCCTATCGTAATGCATGACTACTTAACTGGGGGGTTCACCGCAAATACTAGCTTGGCTCATTATTGCCGCGACAATGGTCTACTTCTTCACATCCATCGCGCAATGCATGCAGTTATCGATAGACAGAAAAATCATGGTATGCATTTTCGTGTACTAGCTAAAGCATTACGCATGTCTGGTGGAGATCATATTCACGCTGGTACAGTAGTGGGTAAACTGGAGGGGGAACGTGAGATGACTTTGGGTTTTGTTGATTTATTACGTGATGATTTTATTGAAAAAGATCGAAGTCGTGGTATTTTTTTCACTCAAGACTGGGTCTCTATGCCAGGTGTTCTGCCCGTGGCTTCAGGGGGTATTCATGTTTGGCATATGCCTGCCCTAACCGAAATCTTTGGGGATGATTCCGTACTACAGTTCGGTGGAGGAACTTTAGGGCACCCTTGGGGAAATGCACCCGGTGCAGTAGCTAATCGGGTGGCTTTAGAAGCATGTGTACAAGCTCGTAATGAGGGACGTGATCTTGCTCGTGAAGGTAATGATATTATTCGTGAAGCTTGCAAATGGAGCCCTGAGCTAGCCGCTGCTTGTGAAATATGGAAAGAGATCACATTCGATTTCGACCCAGTGGATAAGCTAGATAAAGAGACAAAATAAGCGCGTATAATTCAGCAATTCCTGTTTGTTCTCCTAATTTATTGCAATGAAACTTGGCCCAATCTTTCTTTTTTTGAGGAAAAGATTGGGCCGAATAAAGAATAAACATCTTATACTAATCCTATACTAATCCTATACTATGAACTATGAGGGTCTTTGTGTATTTGCATATATCTTTTATATGTACAGACCTTACGATATACAATACTATAAGTATATAAAAAATCTAAACATAATAAGATAAGATCGAAGGAAGACTAAACAACTTATCTATTCTATTATTTATTGTTGGAGCCATAGGCTGAATTATGGATCCTTGGGATTGGATTGGTGGATCATTTTATTCAAGCCAAGGGAAGGATCCCTTCTACCCCTATCCTGTATATTGTCTTTTTCGTTCCCTGTTGTAATAGAAACTCATTTTCTTATTTGACTATATGACACGAGATTCTACGAGACGATAATTCGTTTTTAATTTATGGGAAGAAACAACTATGTATCTTTTTGATGAGAATTGAAAGTTTTACATGAGAGAAACCTGTCTTTATATATCTTTTTTTGAGGAAAAGATTCTATCATAATCACTATCATAATATTGAAATGATTCACCGGATTCCTCAAAAGGAGAATCCTTTCTTTTCAAGACTCGCTCGTTTTTCATTAACAATCTTAATGATTGGATTTTATGCTTCATTTGAATTCTGATGAGAAAGAAAAAAGAAAGAGTAAAATGATTTTTTCTTCATCGAATGACTATTCATTTATTAGTATTAGGTTTTCCTAAAATAGGGGGCAGATAGAATCTATGGAAAAATGTTGGTTCAATTCGATGTTGTCTAACAAGAAGTTAGAACATAGGTGTGGACTAAGTAAATCAATGGATAGTCTTGATGCTCTTGGATATACCAGTGGAAGTGAAGAGCCTATGAAAAATGATGCGGAGAAAAAGATTCCTAGTTGGGACAGTTATAGTTTTAGTAATATTAATTATCTAAATTATTTATTTGATAGCAGGAATATTTGGAGTTTGATCTCTGATCATACTTTTTTAGTTAGAAATAGTAATGGTGACACTTATTCTGTATATTTTGATATTGAAAATCAGATTTTTGATATTGACAATGCTAGTTCTTTTTTAAGTGAACTAGAGATTCTTTTTCCTAGTTATTTGAATAGTGAGTCTAATAGTAGTAATTACTACTATTATTATTCCATGTATGATACTCAATCTAATTGGAATAATCACATTAATAGTTGCATTGATAGTTATCTTCGTTTTGAAATCAGTCTTAATAGTGACATTTACAGTGGTATCGACAGTTACATTTCTAGTTTCATTTGTACGGAAAGTATAAGTAGTATTGAAAGTGGAAATTCTAGTATCAAAACTAGTAGCAGTTATTTCAATATAAGAGAAATATCTAATGATTTCGATATAAATACAAAATACAAACAGTTATGGGTTCAATGTGAGAATTGTTATGGATTAAATTATAAAAAATTTTTTAGTTCAAAAATGAATATTTGTGAACACTGCGGATATCATTTGAAAATGAGTAGTTCAGACAGAATCGAACTCTTTATTGATCCTGGCACTTGGGAGCCTATGGATGAAGATATGGTCTCTATGGACCCCATTGAATTTCATTCAGAGGAGGAACCTTATATAGATCGCATCTCTTTTTATCAAAGAAAAACGGGTTTAACTGAAGCTGTTCAAACGGGCGTAGGTCAACTAAATAGTATTCCCATAGCAATTGGAGTTATGGATTTTCAGTTTATGGGAGGTAGTATGGGATCCGTAGTAGGTGAGAAAATCACCCGTTTGATCGAGTATGCTACTAATCGATCTCTACCTGTCATTATTGTGTGTGCTTCTGGAGGAGCACGCATGCAAGAAGGGAGTTTGAGCTTGATGCAAATGGCTAAAATATCTTCTGCTTCATATGATTATCAATCAAATAAAAAATTATTCTATGTATCAATCCTTACATCTCCTACAACTGGCGGAGTTACGGCAAGTTTTGGTATGTTGGGAGATATCATTATTGCTGAACCTAATGCCTACATTGCGTTTGCGGGTAAAAGAGTAATTGAACAAACATTGAAAAAGACAGTACCCGACGGTTCACAAGCGGCTGAGTATTTATTCCATAAGGGCTTATTCGACCCAATCGTACCACGTAATCCTTTAAAAGGTGTTCTGAATGAGTTATTTCAGCTACATGGTTTCCTTCCCTTGAATCAAGATTAAAAAAAGATATCGAAAAAAGGAAAAGAAAATAGTAAAAAAGAAGAAATTTCAAATCAAATAAATAAAATAGAAATATTCAAATAACAAATAATAAGAATATAGAGGTTCTTTCTATTTACCGAGAATCCCCGTTTTTCACTAGGAATCCCTGTTTGTTGGATAAGATTGGTTAAAGTCGGGAACTCATAAGAAACTCCTTTCTATCTTTCCTTTCAAAAAAAAAAATGTTTTTTGAAAGGAAAGATAGAAAGACGATGAAGATAAGGATGGGAGAAGAAGAATCCAGCGGATTCTCATACATATTCGTGTAGAAAGAGGAATAGGTACACTTCATTTAGTTCTACATTCGTTATTGATTCTTAAATACTTCATATTAAGATTATCTTAATATTCTATCTAATAGATAGACTTATCATAAGATATCTTTATAATTATAATTTATAATTATAATAGGTACAAATATGAAATCGAGGTACCCATTCTATGATAGATTTGAACTTTCCCTCTATTTTTGTTCCTTTAGTGGGCCTAGTCTTTCCGGCAATCGCAATGGCTTCTTTATCTCTTTATGTCCAAAGAAATAAGATTGTCTAAATATGATGTATGATGGGACCAAATCTCATCAATTTCTTTCAACACTGGATCATCATACAGATGCTTTTTTAATGTAATATGGTAGGATATATGATATGTGGCCTTTCCGAAAACAAATGGAAGAGTTGTTTTGTTATGTATGCCGATGCATAATATACGCATTAATGCATGTATATGCGGTTATAGCTTAATAAATTAAATGATTAAATTCAAAATGATCAGCAAATCTTTTTTTAAAAATATTTGAAATAGAAACTCAATGTATCTAACCAATTATTCCTAATGGTTCCCGTCGGAATGCTGTTAGTTGATGAAAGTTACTTCGGGATCAAGCAATAAAGTCGAGTCAAATCCATTTGGGTTATTCTCTCAATTCCAATCGAATGCAACTGGATCTAGTATAGTATGAACTGGCGATCAGAACTTATATGGATAGAACTTATAACGGGGTCTCGAAAAACAAGTAATTTTTGCTGGGCCTGTATCCTTTTTTTAGGTTCACTAGGATTCTTAGTGGTTGGAACTTCCAGTTATCTTGGTAAAAATATGATATCCGTATTTCCGTCTCAGCAAATTCCTTTTTTCCCACAAGGGATCGTGATGTCTTTCTATGGGATCGCAGGTCTATTCATTAGTTCTTATTTGTGGTGCACAATTTCATGGAATGTAGGTAGTGGTTATGACCGATTCGATAGAAAAGAAGGGATAATGTCCCTTTTTCGTTGGGGATTTCCTGGAAGAAATCGTCGCATCTTCCTTCGTTTCTTTCTGAAAGATATCCAATCAATCAGAATGGAGGTGAGAGAGGGTCTTTTTCCTCGTCGTGTCCTTTATATGGAAATCAGGGGCCAAGGAGCCATTCCCTTGACCCGTACTGATGAGAATTTGACTCCACGAGAAATTGAACAAAAAGCTGCCGAATTGGCCTATTTCTTGCGCGTACCCATTGAAGTATTTTGAAATGAACTGAAGAATCAATCTCAGCATGAGAGAAGGAACTTAATACATCTCAAAAGCAGGAGGGAGTATATGGAACAATATTAATAAAATCTAATATAACTAATCAAATAAAATAGATTTTAAAATCTATTAAGGAGAATAGAAACTATTTGTACACAAAAACTATTTTTTATACGCATACACATGGCGTCCAGCTTTACTCTTTATACTAGTAAAAGGTCTAATAAGTATAGATTCATCAAATATCCTAACATGTCTTTTGTTTTCGTAAAATAGAATTCCTCTTTTTAGGCCTTTGAATTGATACCCTATCCCCGCGCTGCGGTTAGACAGTGAAATCTTTCGAATTCGAAATAGAAATAAAAGAATGAAAGGATCCGGTAGGGTTCGTCTTTAAATCCAAATTCTATTCGTTAGTTCCAATGGGTTTTCGAGTCTTCATGGAAAGGAATAAATGAAGAGGAAATCGGTTACAATTTGCCTAATCGGGATCTCTGGAATATGGAAAGAATATTTACTTCTTCTTTTTTCATTCGAAAGGGCCTTCTTCTATGTTCTATTCTAGATTATTCTAGATCCAAAGAGTCAATTCTTACACAAAAACAAAAATAGGAAAAGATCCATAGGGTCGATACCTTATTCTTGTTAGAGTTATAGGCTCTTGTTATATAACTCGTGCTTCATATAAATTTCAGATAGAATCGACGAATGAAACAGGTTCATTAACAATTCACATCACAGATACAGAATGAAAAAAAAGAAAGCATTGGCTTCCCTCCCATATCTTGTGTCTATACTCTTTTTGCCCTGGTGGGTTTCTCTCTCATTTAAGAAATGTCTAGAAACTTGGGTTATTAATTGGTGGAATACCAGGCAATCCGAAATCCTTTTGAATGATATTCAAGAGAAAAATGTTCTAGAAAAATTTATGGAATTAGAAGAACTATTCTTGTTAGACGAGATGATAAAGGAGTACTCGGAGACACATATGCAAAGCCTTCGTATAGGAATGCACAAGGAAACAATACAATTGGTCCAAAGACACAATGAATCTCATTTCCATATCATTTTGCATTTCTCTACAAATCTAATCTGTTTCGCTATTCTAAGTGGTTATTTTGTTCTGGGTAATGAAGAACTTTTCATTCTAAATTCTTGGATTCAGGAATTTCTCTATAACTTAAGTGATACAATCAAAGCTTTTTCGATTCTTTTAGTTACTGATTTATGGATCGGATTTCACTCGACCCATGGTTGGGAACTAATGATTGGTTCGATCTACAACGATTTTGGATTGGCTCAGAATGACCAGATTATATCTGGTCTTGTTTCCACTTTTCCAGTGATTCTAGATACAATTGTGAAATATTGGATCTTCCATTTTTTAAATCGTGTATCTCCTTCGCTTGTAGTAATTTATCATTCAATGAATGAATGAATAATTCATTAGATCTTTTGATATCAATCAAATCAGAATCTTTCTTCGTGTATAAAGAAATCATTTTTAATCTTACTTATTCTTTATACTTCTACCTTTTCAATTCAAGGTATTCATACTATATTCCACCAGTACAATTCTTTCAGTACAATCAATACAATGGCAAACTCGTGGATAGGGAATTCTACTAACTACCTATCAAATTTATTGTAGAAATTCCGGGGATCAATGATTGGACCATGCAAAATAGAAAGACTTTTTCTTGGGTAAAAGAACAGATGACTCGATCCATTTATGTATCGATCATGATATATGTAATAACTCGAGCATCTATTTCAAATGCATATCCCATTTTTGCGCAGCAGGGTTATGAAAATCCACGAGAAGCAACTGGGCGAATTGTATGTGCCAATTGCCATTTAGCTAATAAGCCCGTGGATATTGAAGTTCCGCAAGCTGTACTTCCTGATACTGTATTTGAAGCAGTTGTTCGAATTCCTTATGATATGCAACTGAAACAAGTTCTTGCTAATGGTAAAAAGGGAGCTTTGAATGTAGGAGCTGTTCTTATTTTACCCGAGGGATTCGAATTAGCCCCCCCCGATCGTATTTCTCCCGAAATGAAAGAAAAGATGGGCAATCTTTCTTTTCAGTGTTATCGTCCTAATAAAAGAAATATTCTTGTGATAGGTCCTGTTCCCGGTCAGAAATATAGTGAAATCGTCTTTCCTATTCTTTCCCCCGACCCTGCTACGAAAAAAGACGTTCACTTCTTAAAATACCCCATATATGTAGGTGGGAACAGAGGAAGGGGTCAGATTTATCCTGATGGTAGTAAGAGTAACAATACAGTTTATAATGCTACATCAGCTGGTATAGTAAGCAGAATAGCACGTAAAGAAAAGGGGGGATATGAAATAACCATAGTTGATGCATCAGAAGGACGTCAAGTGGTTGATATTATACCTCCAGGACCAGAACTTCTTGTTTCAGAAGGTGAATCCATCAAGCTTGATCAACCATTAACAAGTAATCCAAATGTAGGAGGGTTTGGTCAGGGAGACGCAGAAATAGTGCTTCAAGATCCATTACGAGTCCAAGGCCTTCTGTTATTCTTGGCATCTGTGATTTTGGCACAAATATTTTTGGTTCTGAAAAAGAAACAGTTTGAAAAGGTTCAGTTGTACGAAATGAATTTCTAGATCTAGAGATTCCTTAAAAGAAAGTTGGTAAAAGTGCCAAATTCTTGTTGATTGATAGAATGATATATGATTCAAAAAATTCTATAAGTCTTTTCTTTGTTTGTTTTTTTTATACTCTTTTTTATTTTGCGGGATGTCTGAAACTCATTACTTGTATACCATTCCTAATGATAGAAAATCAGCATACAAATACAAAGGAATAGAATAA